CTATAATATGTTCTATTTTTTCATAGAAATGTGTTCGTTCAAGAAAGGCTCCAGAGGATGTTGATCGTAAATAATAGGATTGTTTACGAAGAAAAACTAATAAAAATTCGCATTCAGATACATAAGAATTATACAGGAACCGAAATAGTCTTTTATTTTCTTTTGAAAAAGCGTAAATAGATTTATTCAGAGTAATAAAACTATTCCAATTATGATATTCATGGAGAAAGAATCGCAATAAATGTAAAGAGGGAACATCTTGAATCCAGCATTGAAGGATTTGAACCAAAATTTCCAGATGGATGGGATGGGGTATTAGTATATCTGACACATAATTTAAATGAGATAATTTGTCCTCTAAAAAGGGAAATATTGAATGAATAGATCGTAAATTCTGAGATTTTGGTATTTCTTTTTCTTCGGGGGAAGATACTAATCGCATCGAGAATGGAATTTCCACAATGATTGAAAAACCTTCTGATACCATTTGAGAATAAAAAAAATGAGAATAAAAATAATTGTTGTGCCCAACGAATCGATTTTGGTTAGAATCATTAACCGAATAAATCAAATAATTCTGTTGATACATTCGAGTAATTAAACGTTTTACAAGTACTGAACTAGATTTATTGTCATAACCCAAAATTTCCATAGGTTCGTAAAAAATCGAACCATTTAAACCATGATCGTGAGCAAGTGTGTAAATATACTCCTGCAAGAGAAGCGGATATAGGAAGTGTTGTTGCCGAGATCTATCTTTTTCGAAATATCCTTGTAATTCTTCCATTTACATTTCTCTACTTGAAACAGAGACACAGGAGGCATTTCTTGGGTTATCAAATGATACATAGTGCAATATGGTCCGAACAAGGTATATATTATGTATATGTATTATATGTATATAGTAAGAAAAAAAAATATACCCCGGAGACCCGGAGTCCAATCAACAGGATCCCCTTCCTCTCCCTTTCTATACAATTGGTTTATCTTCGTTATAATTACAAGAGGGTAAAAAATCCTTTATTTTTGCAACCCGATCGCTCTTTTGATTTTGGAATAAATTCTATTCTTTTTATCAGTATACTGTTTCTTCTACACATCCGTCTCCAATCCATACATAGAGAATAGTTAGGATTTATTTCATAAAAAAAAAAATAAAAAGAATCAATGATTCACTCACAGGAAAACCCTTTCCCGCACCGGGCACTAATCTATTTTTAACGTCTAATTAGATCGGGTAATTATTCAAATTAAGAATATAAGCTCGTTGCTTTTTGTTTTACCAGAATTAGGGCTATAGGACTCTATCCATTTATTCACTAGACCCAACCGTAAATGTGAATTTATTTTTTTGTCCCCTTCCAAAAATCAAAACAATATTTTATAACAACCCGGGAAGGAAAAATTCAAAGTTCTATTTTAATAAAATTTATTTTATTATTAATTTTATATTTTAATACGACATGCTGTTTTTTCCTTCATTACCTTTTAGGATCAGTCGTGGTCTTATAGACTCTACCAATAGTCTGGACGAATTCGTTGCTTCATCCAAATGTGTAAAAGATCATAGTCGCACTTAAAAGCCGAGTACTCTACCATTGAGTTAGCAACCCGGATAAATATGTAGATACGATCAAAAAAAAATGAATTGGATTGCACTACAGGACCCCGTCAAAATCAAAACATTGAACTAGCAACAAATCTAATCTAAAAGAAAGATTTTATGATCTATTATAACACCACAATAAACACCACAATACCAAAATGGGCAGATTGGATTAAAAAACAACGGATTCTCAATAGATATATCAAAACTTACACCAATTTTTCTCTTGATCCATTTTTTTTCATTAAGAAAATACGTCTTGTATGACAGTAAATCCGGCAAACACATCATTTAACTGAAGTGAAGGAAAAATCAATATAGGGTAGGGATAAACAGATCTATTTATCTACGATCGAATTATATTTGTTCGATACGCCATTGTCAATATGAATAGAATGCTGATAAAACAAATTAAGTAAATCAAATAAGGCCTTGTGTTGGATTGGCACAACATAAATAAGAAATTAGAATGAAAAAAAAATAAAGACGGGGTAGAGAAAAATATCGAGTTCATTCAATCAATAGAGGTACAATAAGAAAAATTGACCCCGTCTTTGTCGGTAAATTTTATTCCCACAAGAAAAAAATAAATAAGTATGAATGGAGCAAGAAAAGAGCAAATTCTGGGGAAATGAAATAATTACACAAAGATAGATGCTAGTTACCCTCTCTTTTTTATTCCAATTTTTTTATTTTATTTTTTACTTTAATTAAATTAACAATTAACTCGAGATTCCTTCTTTAACTAATTCTGCCTTCCTTAAAATATCATGAACAGTTACTGTAGGTTGAGCGCCATTTTCAAGGAAATATAGAATAGCGGGAACATTTGAATAGGTTTGATTCTTTATCGGATCGTAAAAACCCACTTTTCGAAGATCTCTTCCTTCTCTTCGGGATCGAACATCAATTGCAACGATTCGATAGATGGCTCATTGGGATAGATGTAGATAAACAATGCCCCCCCTAGAAACGTATAGGAGGTTTTCTCCTCATACGGCTCGAGAAAAAATGATTCTAATTTCTGTATATAATGGCAAATGGATCCACAAAATCATGAATTAGACTATGATTTAAGTGGGTTTTTCTTCTTCCTTACGGAAGAAAAAGAGATCTCATTCGTACTCATAACTCAAGTTGGGTAATTCTGAAAGAGTTCGAAGGGAAATCCTTAGACATTTATTGAGCCGTCTCTAACCTCTTTTGTTTGTCTCGTCTCGAATCTATTTTTATTCCGCATTTTGATCCAACTGTTGAGACAATTGAAAATAGTGTTTCCTTGTTCCGGAATCCTTTATCTTTGCTTTGTGAAATCATTAGGTTTAGACATTACTTCGGCGATCTTTACTCCTTTCAAAAGGGCAGCAACATACCTTTTGTTTTTCTTATTTCTTTCTATGGAAAAAAATACGAACGATTGATTCGCTTGTGATACACTTTTGATCGAAATAGTTTTACCAATTCCGATAAATCTTACTTTTTTTATTTCAAACTTTTTTTAATTTTAACCCTTTTCGATTTATATATGGAGGATATACTTACAAAGTTGGTTCAACTTATTGATTTTGATTGTCACTAACCCTAGATTCTTCCCCCCGATAAATGAATCAATACTTTCTGCTCGAGCTTCATCATGTACTATTTAGATTAGAACCCAACACAAATTAGGTTCCTAGTAGAACAGAACAAACTATGTCGAGCCAAGAGCATCTTCATTCTTATAGAAAATGGTGGATGTAAGAATCCACAGTCGATCATGTCCTTCAAGTCGCACGTTGCTTTCTACCACATCGTTTCAAACGAAGTTTTACCATAACATTTCTCTAATTTCGAACCGATATGGAATTGATTCAATATAAAATCATGAATAGTCATTGGCTCAACTGGTATATGTATATATTATTATATATATATATATAGCCGGTATAGTCTATTATAGTCTATATTTTCTATCTATCTATATCTATAGATATATAAGTATTTTCCGGAGAAGGCTCAGCAAGGATCCAATTTTTTAACCCCATATCATATGAATGGAATGAAACACATTTCTAAAAAAGACGAATAAACGAGTTTGCTTAAGATTTATTTACATCTTCAACAGATTGTTCGGGACGGTCAATCATGAAGGATCCTACTTTTCTCGAACAAATAAATTATAAACCTCAAAGAAGGGCCCTTAATGGATTCCCAATCCCGGAATAAAATAAGTTTTTAATCAAATAAACTATTCCAATGACCCGCGAACGTTGGAAGTTTTCTCAATAATATAGATTTATCACACTTCTTCGAGTACCAAAGATTCATATCATAAAAAATTAAGTAAAAAAAATAGTTTAAAGAATCCCCGACTTCAGCATCATGAATGGAAAACATATTTCCGTTCATGACTTAATTTGATCTCTAATTCAATTAACAAGTCGACACAATAACTAATGAGTAGCTAACAATTTTTAACAGATATCTCATTCACTAAAGAGGCGCAAATTTTGACCATGTCCAATTGAATTATCAATGGTTTAATTTAAACTAGAGAGATAGGTTGAGAATCCAGTTTATTTATTTTCATGGTTATAGAATAGAAAATATCTCGTGTAAGGTAAGATTAAGGTCGTTATTTTTTCTTTCATCTGAAAGAAAAAATCAGAATCAGAGGAGTCTGATCTTTTCGTATCTACCATATACAACGAACAATTGTTACCGTAGGTAATCATGGATATTTAAGGAATCACAGATCCTTTTCACTTAACCGAAAGGCTGTTGTTACTGAAATAAAACAAAACAATAATAATACATATATATAGTCATAGACCTTGTTCATTTTATACAGATTTTGTTTTATTTCAGGTTCAAGTCAAGAATCTTTCCATCAATTCCAGAATATATGAATTCCCCCAACCGATACATTACATTCATTTACAATTATTCATTTGAACCAGATAAGATACAAAATAAAAAAATTGGGTTCAGATCAATTCGTTTTCCTATTTTTATTTTTTCCCACCCGAGCTTTAGAAGTTTTAAGGCCGGTGATAAAATTAGTACCAAAAACTCCCTACTCCTTAGTCTCTACATAGAATGTGGAATTAGGATACCCCATTTATTTACTTTAGGTTTTTGGGAAGGGAATAGAGAGACCTTTCTTTCGCATTTCGATTCAGAATGAATTATGTGAGAATTCACATTTCATGGATATTGGGCATAAAGTTACTCTAAGGAACTAACTTCAATATGAATATGATATAGTAGGAGTATCGCCTGAATGTGAATGATTCACCAAAAATCAATTTTTGGAATTCAAAAAATAAAGATATTTATTTCCAACCACATTTGACACTTGATTATGTTTGTAAGAAACCAAATAAATTCTTAAGAATCATTCGTAGAATTCAGAACGAAAGATTGTTCTCTTTAACAATTTTCTGTTTAATGTTGGATACAATGTGATCCAATCTGTCGTTTCTGGTAGAAACGATCTGGGACGGAAGGATTCGAACCTCCGAATAACGGGACCAAAACCCATTGCCTTACCGCTTGGCCACGCCCCATTTAGATTTCTATTCGCCACTAATAAACACTAATATTAGTGTTGGTTATTCGTCAATTCTAGCCCAAATACATATGTGATATATTGTTGCTAGGATTCTATACATGTAGATATAGAATCAAAAAATTCATTGATCATTACATGGAATTCAATTAAGATATTGTATGAAAGTATAATTCTTTGTATTCTCATTTGAGAATTGAAAGAGGGATTTTTTATTTTGGAGAGTTCAAAGAAAAAGAAGGATTTTTTTGGCCTGCCTTTTTCATTTTTACCTTATATTATAAAAGTAACTCAATCAAAATCAAATTATCTAATCTACAAGAACGAAATGTTTGTTATGCTTAATATCTTTAGTTTAATCTGTATCTGTCTTAATTCTACCCTTTATTCGAGTAGTTTTTTCTTCGCCAAATTGCCCGAGGCTTATGCTTTTTTCAATCCACTCGTAGACTTTATGCCCATCATACCTTTACTCTTTTTTCTCTTAGCCTTTGTTTGGCAAGCTGCTGTAAGTTTTCGATGAAATCTTTAATACTCTCCTAAATTCATGATTTTTTTGATAAAAAAAAAGATTCTAAAAATTAATAAGATCAGATAAGTCTTACATTATAAACCCTCGATTCAAAAATCCAAATTTTGAATATTGAATAACCGTAGCAATGAATTTAATTAAATTTGGATCAATTTATTTCCCCGTTCTGACCTTCCAGTAAAGAAAGACTTTATTAGGTCTTCCACAATACCTAATTGTGGATATGACAAGAAAATTTTGATAACGAAGGAATCAGAATCTTATTCCAAAGAAATTCGTGAAAATTACTTTTTTTCAAGAAAACACAACACTTCATTTTTTTCTTTTTGAGATATGTTATGTCAAAATACCATATGTGGTACAAAAAAAAATAGGTAATCTATTCCCCCTTTCAAAAAAATGATCTTATCTTGGAGATTGTGTAATGCTTACTCTCAAACTCTTCGTTTATACAGTAGTGATATTCTTTGTTTCTCTCTTCATCTTCGGATTCTTATCTAATGATCCAGGACGCAATCCTGGACGTGAAGAATAAACATAACATAAGAGATTTTTAGCTCTTCCTTGCTTTTTTTCTGAATTCTTTATTCTTATTATTTTATCTATTCCATAGATTTAACTATAAAAAAAAATAGTTAAAATAAAGGGATCGAGATTTTTTCGAATTCGAAAGTCTCAAGTGATGGGGGATAACGGAGAGAGAGGGATTCGAACCCTCGGTACAAATAAAACTCGTACAACGGATTAGCAATCCGCCGCTTTAGTCCACTCAGCCATCTCTCCCAATTCAAAATTTAAAAATTTTTATGTGATGTGACACGTAAAGTTGAAGTAAAGATTGATCAAAAAAAACCCTCGTCTTCCTTTCTTATTAGAATTAGAAAGATATATAAAAAATATATAAATAAAAATATATAAATATGCGATATATACAAATTTGATCAGATCAGCAATTCAATTTATATAATGATTCGAAACAGATATCACCAATAGAAATAGAAAGAATACCTTACTTTTTTTATTTTGTACGAAAGGTTTATTCCCCCGGCCCGCTTAAGTACTGGCCGGGCCAGTACTTCTTTTTTGTTCCAATGAATCATTTATGGATCAAATGATTTAATCATGATTTGATATCAAATCATGAATACTTGCTATTAAAGCAGTACCAAGGGCAATTTCCACTCCCATTCCATGATGGAAGTGTCATTTCTTATTATTAAGAATTAATATTTTATTATTATGATTTGATTCTTTTTCTAAATTTACTTACTTTACTGTAACTGTAAAAAACTGGAATAAAAAAACATATACAGACACACATTATACATACATATATTAAATAAACAATAAACTCAAATATTAAACACACATATTATATATATATATATATATATATATTATAATATAAATAACTCATTATCATTATAACATTATAAATATAACATTATAAATGACTCATTATACTTTTTTTTTTACTTGTTCAATTCAAAGAACAAGCTTTATTTGAACACCTGAGATCCAATTGACCAAAATGCATTTCATAAGGATCTGGCAGTTGAAAAGGAAGTTGAAAAAAAGAACCATGTATGCAGAATTAATCGTTTTTATGGTCCAGCTTCAATGTCTCCTTAGGGCCGGGACTGTCAGTAATGACTTCCCAGCAAAGGAAAAGTATAATTATAATTTTTTATATTATTTAAATAAGTTTTCTGCTCTTTTCGTTTTTTTCTTTACTTTAAGTCTCCGGCGGAGCGAAATACATGTCAACGCTAGAATTTTCATGATTCTGGTGCTATCTTGATTGTGGCTCAT